CAGCTCGTATTGTTTGTTGACCAGAGTTCAAGAACTGAGTTAGCATAGGGAACATATCTGAATATCTATAAATAATAAATAATTTTACTTGTTTCTTTCTCTTGTTTGAGACAAGTTGTGAAGAATATTCTATTCCTTTACAGTGACAGAAGTTGGGACGAAGTTGTTAATAATAGATTACCTAGAGAAATAGGTAAAAGAAATTTCCACCCAAGATTTAATAGTTGGTCCATTCTGAGTCTTGGTAAAGTCCATCTTGTTGCAATAGAAATGAACAAGAACAAATAAGTTTTAGCTAATGTAATAAAGATACCGACTATTGTTCCAAAAACTTTACTTCTTTTATTTATGTCAAAAAGATCAGAAACGAATAGATATGGAATAGAAAGATTCCAACCCCCCAAGTAAAGAACTGTTACAAATAATGAAGAAACTAGTAGATTTAGATACGACGCAACATAAAATAAACCAAATTTGATACCTGAATATTCGGTTTGATAGCCTGCTACTAATTCTTCTTCTGCTTCTGGTAAATCAAAAGGTAATCTCTCGCACTCGGCTAGAGAAGAAATTAGAAAAATGATAAACCCTATAGGTTGACGCCACAAATTCCATCCCCAAAACCCGTATTTTGATTGTGCTTCAACTATATCAACTGTACTTAAACTGTTAGATAATCATAGTCGACGATAACATCACTGTTGCCGTCGCTATTACAGAACCGTACATGAGATTTTCGCCTCATACGGCTCCTCATAGGTCCCAAATAAATCTAAGGACCTTTCAACATTATTTATCTTGATGTGTTTTGTAGGATCGATAGAGAACCAAACTCTTATCCTAAGGCCTAGAATTAGACCAATGGAATTCTGTCTGCTAGATTTATAATAAAAAAGTGCTTCTGAATTGATCTCATCTTTTAAGAATTTTCATTTTTCTTTGTTGATTAATAACTTAATCCTTGAATGAAAAAAAAAGACTTTTTAGAGGAATATCACATAGATATTTCAACCTATCATTTTCTCATTTTCGATTACGAAAAAGAACAAGAATTTTATTTCTCTAAATAAAATCAAAAATCAAAATAGTTAAGTTAATAGTTATGAATAAAAAAAAAAAGATCTCTTTTTGCAATTCTAGTCTTTCTATTTTATTTCGTTCCTATTCTCCTTTCTCAGAAAAGGGGGGCATTATCAAAAGTAAAAGATTTCTTCGTTCTTGATAGTTATTTACTTAATCGGTGGATAGGAACATACTCTGGATCGAAATCGTGGGGAGTACTTCTTAATCATTTCTACCAACTTAAAGCCCCTGTTTGAATTACTTTTCTATAAAAAAAATATCCCATTGGATAATTTACAGAATCTCCATTACTAATCCGTTGTGTATCTTGGTCTTCCTAACCATCCACTCATTTTTTTGAATCTCTCATTAGGGTAATACGTCTATGGTAATAGTATAGTAAAAACACCATACGGTTGATTTTTTGAACCCGCTTCAAGCCATGATGATTAATCAACCAATCTTGGGGTAAACAGCCTCGACTGCTCATGTTTACTTTCACTTAATTCTTGTACATAGGAAATGAGGTTGAATTCCTTTAACAGCAAATTAAATTTGAAGCTGTTTTATTTCACTCATATAACTATCTGGTTTAATTCATCAACCCAATGATGAATAAAAAATAGATATTCAAATAATTTGACTTTCTTGCTAGAAAGAAAGGAAAAAGAAATGGGGAAATTTTATGTCTCACCGAATCACACGTAGAGATATTGATAATACACATAGAGTTAATGGTATTTCATAACTAATTGATTGAGCAGCAGCCCTTAATCCACCCAAAAAGGAATATTTATTATTTGATCCATATCCTGACATAAGAAGTCCAACGGGGGCAAGACTTGAAACAGCGATCCATAAAAAAACACCAATACTAAGATCGGCTAGAATAAAGCGATAGCTAAAAGGAATTACTGAATAACTTAGTAAAATTGATATGACTGCTATGGATGGCCCGATACTGAATAAACGAGTATCTCCTCTAGATGGAAGAAGATTCTCTTTGAAAAGTAATTTTGTACCATCTGCTAAAGCTTGAAGAATTCCCAAAGGCCCCGCGTATTCGGGTCCAATACGTTGTTGTATCCCTGCAGATATTTCTCTTTCTAACCAAACAATTACTAGTACACCTAATGTGATTCCTAATACAAGAATGAAAATAGGAACAAGCATCCATATGATCCCATAGACTTCTTTTAAGGATTCCAATCTGGAAAAAGAATTGATAGCTTGTATTTCTGTTGTATCAATTATCATTTCAACGATCAACTTCTCCCATAATGATATCTATGCTACCTAGTATCGTCATAATATCAGCCAATTTCATTCTTTTAACTAACTGCGGAAGAATTTGCAAGTTGATAAAACCCGGCGGTCGAATTTTCCATCTCCAAGGAAAAACACTCTGATCTCCTATCAGAAAAATTCCCAATTCTCCTTTTGGCGCTTCGACTCTTACATAAAGTTCTTGCTTGGACAATTCAAAAGTTGGAGAGGGTTTTTTACTAATAAATCGATATTCAAAATCATTCCATTCAGGGTCTTTTATTCTATCAAAGCGTCGACTTTCTAAATTCTCATAGGGTCCCCCCGGAATTCCTTCTAGAGCCTGCTGGATAATTTTTATGGATTCTGCCATTTCGCTGATTCGTACTAAATACCGAGCTAGTGAGTCCCCTTCTTTTTGCCATTGAATCTCCCAATCAAATTCGTCGTAACACTCATACCGATCGGCTTTACGAAGATCCCATTGTATTCCGGAAGCTCGTAGCATTGGCCCGGATAAACCCCAATTTAGTGCTTCTTCTCCGCCAATAATGCCTACGCCTTCAACTCGTTCTAAAAAAATAGGATTCCGTGTAATAAGCTTTTGATATTCAGCAACCCCGGTTAAAAAATAATCGCAAAAATCCAAACATTTATCTATCCAGCCATGAGGTAGATCAGCGGCGACTCCTCCGATACGAAAATAATTATGCATCATGCGCATACCGGTAGCAGCTTCGAATAGGTCATATATTAATTCTCGTTCTCGAAAAATATAAAAGAAGGGGGTCTGTGCCCCAATATCTGCCATAAAAGGGCCAAGCCATAACAAATGGGAAGCGATACGACTCAACTCCAACATAATAGTTCTGATATAGCTAGCCCTTTTAGGTACTCGAATATTGCCTAGCTGCTCGGGTCCATTTACGGTTATTGCTTCTGTGAACATAGTAGCTAAATAATCCCAACGTGTTACATAAGGTAAATATTGTATAATTGTTCGATTTTCCGCAATTTTCTCCATCCCTCTATGTAAATAACCCAATATTGGTTCACAGTCAATAACATCTTCACCGTCGAGAGTAACGATCAGTCGAAGAACACCATGCATTGATGGGTGTTGAGGGCCCATATTGACTATCATGAGGTCTTTTCTTGTAGTTGGTGCAATCATAAGTTTTTCCCGAGTCATTCTTCCATGCATTGCTGAAAGTCAAAAGAAGTTTATCAAAATTTAAATGACTAAGCTCAAACACGGTATCACGCTTCAAATTAATGAGTTTTTATCTCTCGAATATCCAACTCACCAATTAATTCTTTATAGCGTCTTCTATTTCTTTTTGACAAATAGGCCAACAGTCGTTGACGTTTTCCCAAAATTTTTCGCAAACCTCTCTGAGATGAAAAGTCTTTTTTGTGCAATTCCAAATGGGAAGTAAGTCTCCTTATCTTAGTGGTGAAACTGAATACTTGAAATTCAACAGACCCTCTGTTTTCTTCGTTTTCTTTTTGAGAAATAACCGAAATGAATGAATTTTTTACCATAAAAAAATACCCCTTTCCCTTTTTACAGATATGGATTTTACCGATCAGTAAGAATAATGCCATTAATTTGAAGTTAATTTGAATGTGGTATATACAATAATCTAATCCAAATTTCTTTATGAACTCCTAATTTTCTGAATTCAAATCAATCCAATTTAAAATTGGATTTAGATAGGAATAGAAAAGGATTGGTACATTTTCGCATCGAAGAATTGAGACCTAAAATGAAGAAGGTTCTGTTGATTCATTTCGAGATCTAATTGAGACATTATTCATTTCATATTGGATACTAAAATGAAATGTGAGACAAGACATGTAATCTGTGTATTTGTTTGCTTTCATATACCCTATGATTAATATTAATTAAATTAATATTATATATATAATAGGTATAGGATATCTAGAAAAAGTGTATTATCCACAAATTTTCAATCGTGGATACAGATATACCCTTAACATACTGAAACGACTTCCATTATTGGTATCAAACCAATAACGATTCATACAAGCTAAATCCTCTAATCGATAATTAGGCCAAAGAAAGAGCTTTAATTTCATTAATTGATTTTTCTCTCGGTTATTGTCATGTGAAACTTGGCTGCTGTTTTTTACGTTCTTTCCGTTCCAAAATACTGGATTTCTATCTATATAATTTCTATTCTTGGAATTAAAACAAATTAGAATTCTCAATTTTCTACGACGTCTAAACGATAAAATATTTTCAGGAACAAGTAAATCAAAATTATTCTTAGCAACATCTCTTTGCTCTTGGTATTTTTGATTAGTTTGATGCTTACTCTTATGAATCAACGAAATACCTATGGTTTGATACATAATAAATTGCCCATCTTTTTTTCCAGACAGACGAATAGGTTCTAGAATCAATACTCCCTTCTTCATCAATTCTGAAAGAGTTAAATTCTTCTGAATCAGCATTATATCCAAACTCATTTCTCTCTTTTGAATCGAGGATATAGTAATTTTTCTTGGATCTAGCAGTCTAAGCAGGAGACAATATACCTTGATATTGTTGATCATTCTTTGATTCAAAGTTTCATCCCATCTTAATTGAAAAAGCAAATAACGTTTCAGGAAGAAATCTAGTTCTGCTTCCGTGTTGCTTTTGTATTGTTTTTTCGTTTTCCCTTTTTTCATGTCTGATCTTGCATAATTTTCTTCAATATCTTTTTGTTGTGAGAGAACGGATCCACGATCTCCTCGGCTTGTGGATTCTTTTTCTTCTTGATTTCGGTGCTTTTTATTCTTTTTATTCGATGCTATCAAAAAACTTCCTTTTTCCTTTTGATTGATCTTTTTATTTTCATTACTATTTTCACTTCCATTTAAATTTAAAAGAAGTAATTTGCTTGGTATAAACCAAGGTTTCATTTTATATGCCTTATAAAGTAACACAAATTCCGGGAAGAACCAAAGTTCCAGATTCGATATGGGGCGCTTTAGCATTTTTTCATTCATTCCCATCCAATCCAAAAACCCTTTGTGGGAGTTTGGTGGATTGATTTCTGGAATCATAAGATAAAAAAGATCTTTTTTAGAAATTTTGTGAGAATTATTAGTACGAATTTGAGTATTTTGATTCCTATTGGTATCTATTATGGTCCAGGCCTCAATATCGACTTTTTGTCTAAGATAAAAATTGAAAATTTTCCAATCAAAATATTTTCTATATTTTCTATTGGCCGGTTTTTCGATATATAGAATATTGACCCTTCCTAGATCATTTTTAATAGGGATGTTCCTCAGCATATCAAAAGGGGTTTCTTTAGGCGTGTTATAAGAAATCTCTTGGTTCTTATTTCCTTGAAAGGGGGATCTATAAAAAAAGCATTCCGTTTTATTTTCATAATTAAGAAATTTATATGATAAAAAATCGTATCTATAGTATTTTTGAAAATTCTCTTTTGGATTAGATAATGAATATACTTCAAATTGTTTTTGTTTTTTGGAATCAATTAATTGGTCTTTTTCACACGAATGCCGTTGGCTAAAATTTTTCTTTGTAGCTATACAACGCCGATGAACTGTATTTCGCCATTTTTCTGGTATTAATCTAGACCATCTGATCTGAGATAAATGGTATTGATAATGGCCTCTTAACCAGTTTTTCCACTGAGTCATTTCATAACTCGGAAGTTTCTTATCCGCTAATTGTGAATGAACCATTCCTTGTGTTTTAAAAGAATCCTTTATTTTCATTTTAGGCTTAAGAAAAAGGGGGATTCCTTGATAGTGAGCAACAGATCTTAACGGGCAACTAACTCGGATTTGTGATAATTTGTAAAATACATATGCTTGTGACACGTAGGATAAGTCATAAAAAATATGTGAATTTGCTTTAATATTATCAAGTGGCTTTTTTATAGTCGAAATAAACGGAATTGGGGTTTTCTTTTTTTTATTAATTTTTTCTTGTTTTCTTTCATTATTGTAATTGTAAATGGATTTATCAATAATTTTTTTTGTTAATTGAAGAAAAAGTTCTGTATTTATTCTGGGAATATTAATGATAGATAAAAATATATTTGTGTATATTTTTTCAATGAAAAATTTAAAAAAAAGGGGTAATTTGCAGATTAATTGAGCATTTCTTCTTTTTAATATTTGCCATTTTTCGAATCTTTTAGCATTAGAACTTGTTTTGTTAGGACTAAGATTATTTATTCTTGGAGTTACTTTTTTTTTCTCTTTTTCGATTCTTTCTATTTGATTTCGAATTGTACTTGTTCTATCAGTCAGATCCTTCATTTTTTTTTCTGTCTCTGTCAATGAACAACCCGGAGATGCAATTTGACTAACTGATTCATGAATTATCTGATTGCTTTTTATAGAATCTTTTTCTTCTTTAATTTCAATTTTGCTCGATTCATATACTTCTACGCCTTTTAATTTTAATCTAAATAATGGAATTGGATTTACTTTTGAAAGTTCTTTTATTATTTTTTTTATAAAAATAACACTTTTGATAACCCATTTTTTTGTTTCTTTTGAAAGTTTTCGAAGTAATTTTGTTTTTCCTTTGAAAACTGTTAGAACTTGAAAATACTTTTTTTTACATTTTCCAACTTTTTTTTTGAATTCTTTTAAAATGGGTTTAAAAAAGGAAGGCCGTTTTCGGGGCGGACCAAAAGGAAATTCAGCTTCCATTCCCCAAACTGTTAAAAAACAAAAATCATCTTTTTCTTTTTTCTTTTTCATTAGATCTTTCTGAGAGGATCGTAGTTCTGATTTGTGCCAAGGTTTCAGACAGAAAGGAAATAATATTTTGATCTGAATACCGTCCGTCAACCAATTTTTCGGAAATTCTGTTTCGGATAATGGAACACCATTATAGGTACATTTAAGATGAATCTCTCGATTCCATTCCTGCAAATCCTCAGACCACTCGGGAAGTTGCAATAGGAATATACGTCCAATATTTTTCGCAGTTATGAATGAAGGTAATAGAATATATTTTCTAAAAATAGATTGAGTTAGTAACATGCAACCCCTTATTACTTGCGCAAATGGAATGCTATCCCAGGCCTCTGCTATCTCTATTCGCGCCTTTTCCTTTCTTTTGTTCTTCTCTTTTTTTTCTTCTATTTTTGTTTGTTCTTTTGTATACTC